TAGTTAATAATTTTAGTGATTGGATTTATAAGTGCCTATTCTGATAGGTAATGAGATATTCAAATGATTTTTCATCGAATGACTATTCATCTATTGTATTTTCGTGTAAATTAGGGGACAAGAAAGCTCTATGGAAAAACGGCGGTTCAATTTGATGTTGTCTAACGAGGAGTTAAAATACAGATGTAAGCTAAGTAAATCAATGGACAGTCTTGGTCCTATTGAAAATACCTGTGGTAGTGAAGATCCTATTATAACTGATACGTATAAAAAAATTCCTCGTTGGAGTGAGAATACTAGTTCTAGTTACAATAATGTTGATCATTTATTCGGTGTTCGGGACATTAGGAATTTCATCTCCGATGACACTTTTTTAGTTAAGGATAGTAATGGGGACAGTTATTCCATATATTTTGATATTGAAAATCAGATTTTTGAGATTGATAATGATCATTCTTTTCTGAGTGAAGTAGAAAGTTCTTTTTATAGTTATCGGAATTATAGTTATCTGAATAATGTATCTAAGGGTGACGATCTACACTCTGATCGTTCCATGTCTGATACTCAATATAGTTGGAATAATCATATTAATAGTTGCATTGACAGTTATCTTCGTTCTCAAATCCATATTGATAGTTACATTTTAAGTGGTAGTGAGAATTCTGGTAACAGCTATATTTTTAGTTATATTTGTGATGAAAGTTTTAATCGTAGTGAAAACAAGAATTCTTGTATAAAAACTACCCCGAATGGTAGTGATTTAACTAAAATTTCGAATGATCTTGAGGTAACTCAAAAATACAGGTATTTATGGGTTCAATGCGAAAATTGTTATGGATTAAATTATAAGAAATTTTGTAAGTCAAAAATGCATATTTGTGAACAATGTGGATATCATTTGAAAATGAGTAGTTCAGATAGAATCGAACTTTCGGTTGATCCCGGTACTTGGGATCCTCTGGATGAAGACATGGTCTCTCTAGATCCCATTGAATTTCATTCGGAGGAGGAACCTTATAAAGAGCGTATTGATTCTTATCAAAGAAAGACAGGATTAACTGAGGCTGTTCAAACAGGCACAGGTCAACTAAATGGTATTCCTATAGCAATTGGGGTTATGGATTTTCAGTTTATGGGGGGTAGTATGGGATCTGTAGTAGGCGAGAAAATCACCCGTTTGGTCGAGTATGCTACCAATAAATTTCTACCTCTTATTCTAGTATGTGCTTCTGGAGGAGCACGCATGCAAGAAGGAAGTTTGAGCTTGATGCAAATGGCTAAAATATCTGCTGCTTTATATGATTATCAATCAAATAAAAAGTTATTCTATGTATCAATCCTTACATCCCCTACTACTGGCGGGGTGACAGCCAGTTTTGGTATGTTGGGGGATATCATTATTGCCGAACCCAATGCCTACATTGCATTTGCGGGTAAACGAGTAATTGAACAAACATTGAATAAGGCAGTACCCGAAGGTTCACAAGCGGCTGAATATTTATTCCATAAAGGCTTATTTGATTCAATTGTACCACGTAATCTTTTAAAGGGCGTTCTCGATGAGTTATTTCAGCTCCACACTTTCTTTCCTTTATAATCAAAATTCAATCAAGTAGAGCTCTAAATTCAATTATTTTTTTGTGGCGAACAAGTAAAGTAGTTAGTTTATCAGAATCAAAGTCAAAATGAGAAGGATTGCGTTTTCTAAAGTTGCAGAAAATTCGTTATGTTGTTTTCGAGATCTTTTTTACCCACATTACTTATACTGATTAGTAATTAGAAAACTTCTATCAACAAGATGAAAGGGTTAATTCTTATTTTTGTGACATTATATTAGGCAAGGCAAATAAAACTAATTTAACCTTAATGTTCCGTATGTATATATAATATAATTCAAATAGATATATAGAGTCTTGCCTCTTTCCATATCTCCCAAGAATTTTAATTAGTACTAAATTACTAATAATCTCTGTTGGATCGTATTCTAATGGGAATTTGTAAGAAACTCTTTATTAAATTCAAATTAGAAGACAAGAATAAAATAATCAAAAAAGCATATGAAAGAAATGGATTATCATACATATATTCCATTCTATATTCCTTGCACTTATTATATACTCAATTATTATATATACTCACTTATAGTATAATTATATACGAATTATAATTAATAACTCATTTTAAAATATATAATATAAGAATAACAGGTACAAATATTAAATCGGGGTACCCATTCTATGACAACTCTCAACTTACCCTCTATTTTCGTGCCATTAGTGGGCCTAGTATTTCCAGCAATTGCAATGGTTTCTTTATTTCTTCATGTTCAAAGAAACAAGATTTTTTAAATCCGACTTTTTTCAAGACTTAGACATGTATCATAACATGATATCCACTTTGTAGAATGTCATATAAAATGCCGCTTCCTCAGCGGATCGTATGAAGGGGATGCTAGTATTTTAGATCTAGCCGATTTTATTAATTACGTCTATAAGGTTCACATCAGAATAGTGCTAGTTGATGAGAGTTACTTCGGAAACAAAAAAAGAGTAAAGTCCAATTTATTTTGGTTATTCTCTCAATTCCAATAAAATGCAACTGGATCTAGTATGAGTTGGCGATCAGAACATATATGGATAGAACTTATAACGGGATCTCGAAAAACAAGTAATTTTTGCTGGGCCTTTATCCTTTTTTTAGGTTCATTGGGATTCTTATTGGTTGGAACTTCCAGTTATCTTGGTAGAAATTTGATATCTTTATTTCCGTCTCAGCAAATACCTTTTTTTCCACAAGGGATCGTGATGTCTTTCTATGGCATCGCGGGTCTCTTTATTAGCTCCTATTTGTGGTGCACAATTTCGTGGAATGTCGGTAGTGGTTATGATCGCTTCGATAGAAAAGAAGGAATTGTGTGTATTTTTCGTTGGGGATTTCCTGGAAAAAATCGTCGCATCTTTCTTCGATTCCTTATGAAAGATATTCAGTCCATCAGAATAGAAGTTAAAGAGGGTATTTCTGCCCGTCGTGTCCTTTATATGGATATCCGAGGCCAGGGGACCATTCCCTTAACTCGTACTGATGAGAATTTAACTCCACGAGAAATTGAACAAAAAGCTGCCGAATTGGCCTATTTCTTGCGTGTCCCAATTGAAGTATTTTGAATTGAATTGAAAATTCAGTAATAAAACAAGTAACAAATTGAAATAACTAATAGACCCATCTTCTATATTCGTTCGCGATTCAAGGAATAACCAATGAATCACAAATAAAAACCATTCAGAGGCTATATGCTTTGTATATAGAATTCATGCTTGATAGAAATAGTGGATCGCATAGAGTCGACAAATGAGGTGGGTTCATTAAGAATTCACAGATGAAAAAAAATGGCAAAAAAGAAAGCATTCACTCCTCTTCTATATCTTGTATCTATAGTATTTTTGCCCTGGTGGATCTCTCTAGTAGTTAATAAAAGTATGGAATCCAGGGTTACGAATTGGTGGAATACTAGGCAATCAAAAATGTTTTTGAATGATATTCAAGAAAATAATATTCTCGAAAAATTCATAGAATTAGAGGGACTTTTCCTGTTGAACGAAATGATAAAGGAATATCCAGAGACACGTCTACAAAAGCTTAGTCTAGGAATCCACAACGAAACGATCCAATTGATAAAGATGAACAATGAGGATTGTATCCATACGATTTTACACTTCTCGACAAATATAATATGTTTTCTTATTCTAAGTGGTTATTCTATTCTAGGTAATGAAGAGCTTGTTATTCTTAACTCTTGGGTTCAGGAATTTTTATATAACTTAAGCGACACAATAAAAGCTTTTTCTATTCTTTTATTAACTGATTTGTGTATCGGATTCCATTCGCCCCATGGTTGGGAACTAATGCTTGGCTCTGTCTACAAAGATTTTGGATTTGCTCATAACGATCAAATTATATCTGGTCTTGTTTCCACTTTTCCAGTCATTCTAGATACAATTTTAAAATATTGGATCTTCCGTTATTTAAATCGTGTATCTCCATCACTCGTAGTGATTTATCATTCAATGAATGATTGAAAAATGATCCGCTAATATTAATCCAAATATAATCTTTGTACATACTTTGTACATAAACAAAGTGAAGCGTTCAAAATTGTAATTACTCTTTATATTTCTCCAGAGGATTTCTACTATATTCTAGTAAACTTATTTCAGTACATAGCAAAATCGTGGATAGGGAACTATACTAGCAACCTACTCAATTTATTGTAGAAATTTGGGGCTCAATGATTGGACCATGCAAACTAGAACTACCTTTTCTTGGACAAAGGAACAGATTACTCGATCCATTTATGTATCGCTCATTATATATATAATCACTCGGACACATATTTCAAATGCATATCCCATTTTTGCACAACAGGGTTATGAAAATCCACGAGAAGCGACTGGGCGTATTGTATGTGCCAATTGCCATTTAGCTAATAAGCCCGTAGATATTGAGGTTCCACAAACGGTACTTCCTGATACTGTATTTGAAGCAATTGTTCGAATTCCTTATGATATGCAACTGAAACAGGTTCTTGCTAATGGTAAAAAAGGGGGGTTGAATGTGGGGGCTGTCCTTATTTTACCCGAGGGGTTTGAATTAGCCCCTCCTGATCGTATTTCTCCCGAGATGAAAGAAAAGATAGGCAATCTATCTTTTCAAAGCTATCGCCCCACCCAAAAGAATATTCTTGTGATAGGTCCTATTCCTGGTCAGAAATATAGTGAAATAACCTTTCCTATTCTTTCTCCCGACCCTGCTAGTAAGAAAGATGTTCACTTCTTAAAATATCCCATATATGTAGGTGGGAACAGGGGACGGGGCCAGATTTATCCCGACGGGAGCAAGAGTAACAATACAGTTTATAATGCTACAGCAACAGGTATAGTAAACAAAATTATAAGAAAAGAAAAGGGGGGATACGAAATAACTATCGCGGATCCATCGGATGG